GATTTTCAATGCGAGATATAAAAACATATCTCTCCACAGCACCTGTGCTAACTACTCTATGGTTTGGGTCTTTAGCGGGTCTATTGATAGAGATTAATCGTTTATTCCCAGATGCTTTGTCATTCCCTTTTTTTTCATTCTAGTTTCTAGTATAGTTATTGATATGCGAAGAAACTAAGAAAATTAGAGATAAAATTTTATGTGACGTGACTCAAATTTATTTCACCCTCTTTTTTTTTTTCAATTCTTTAGGATAGTAAGAAAAGATAAAGAAAAAAATGTATTGAACCTCAGCAAAAATCCAGTGGATCCAAGATCTCATTTTGGAGAACAGAAATAGAAATATGGGCCCAGTCTAGGGCAGGCTCCAAGAAATCATAGCATAGAAAAAAGATACTCAAAAAAAAATACTGGGATTAGGATAGGAATAATTGATAGTTATAAAACAAAAAATTGTATTACTTAATTATTATATTACTCTAATTAATAATTAATATTAATTACAACGAAATTTTTATAAATTGAATTTATAGTTAGTAACTTCTATTAATCTTTTTTCTTTTCGGATAGAAAATAGAAAGGTTAAGTTAAGTTGATCCAAAATCCAAAGGAGGTCCATGGCCAAGGGTAAAGATGTCAGAGTCAGAGTTATTTTGGAATGTACCAGTTGTGTCCGAAACGGTGGCAATAAAGAATCGCGGGGCATTTCTAGATATATTACTCAAAAGAACCGACACAATACACCCAGTCGATTAGAGTGGAGAAAATTTTGTTGCTATTGTCACAAGCATACAATTCATGGGGAAATAAAGAAATAGATCGAACGGAACGCGTGTTCGATCTTTCCATTCCAATTCCAAAGAGCGGAAAGAGGAAGAATTTAACATATATATAATATACAAATCAAACCAACCCTATTTCGGACCGATCTGAAATGAATAAAGAAATCGAATTTTAGAAATAAGGAATAAACCATGGATAAATCCAAGCAACCTTTTCGTAAGTCCAAGCTCTCTTTTCGTAGGCGTTTGCCCCCAATTGGATCGGGGGATCGAATTGATTATAGAAACATGAGTTTAATTAGTCGATTTATTAGTGAACAAGGAAAAATATTATCTAGACGGGTGAATAGATTGACCTTGAAACAACAACGATTAATTACTATTGCTATAAAACAAGCTCGTATTTTATCTTTGTTACCTTTTCTTAATAATGAGAAACAATTTGAGAGAGCCGAGTCGATCCCTAGAACTACTGGTCCTAGAACCAGAAAAAAATAGGCATATTCCTCAATTGAGTCAAAACTCCAATCGGAACTTAAGCTCAGATTGATGTTTTGTTCGAAAAAGCCTAGAATCCAGATTTGATTGTTGTGTTATAAGAAAAAAAAAAATGGGGAAAGAAAGAATCTTTTTTTTTTGAGACATGTTCGTTCATTCCTACTACTTAATTTCATCTTAATTTTATCTTAATTTATTTTTATTCCATCTTTCCCGGAGTTCATTCTCCGGGGAATTCTGTTTCAATCATTCCTGTATATTACTTTAAATACTTTAAAATCTACTTTATTTGATGATCTTATTGGAAATCATGTAAAAACAATTCTTATTTGATATAGCGATTTGAGCAAGTATTTTACGATTAAGAAGCAATTGTTTCTTGTACAGATTGTGTATTAATCGACTATAACTAGAAAATACCCTATTCTCACGAGTTACTGCATTTATCCGAGTAATCCACAAACGACGAAAATTTCTCTTTTGACGCCCTCTATCTCGATGAGAAGAAACCAAAGCTCTTATTTTCTGTTGAGTAGTCGTTCGAGTAAGTCTTGAATGAGCCCCTTTAAAGGTTGATGTAAATAAACGAATTTTTGTTCGACGCCTACGAGCTGTATATCCTCGTCTAACTCTGGTCATTGAATCAAATTAAACTTTAATGAATAAAATGAATAACTAATTGATTTCTCTTCTTTCAGTCATTCTTTCCCCCCCGTCGATTAATAACAAAACGAATTATTCCGATATATAAAATATAAATTCCAACGGCTTTTGCTACTATGACCTTCCCAGCCACTATTTTTTATTCTTTCCAGGTATTTAGTTCACCTGGAAATAATAAATTCTACCGATACAAAAAAAAAAAAAAAATAGTGGGTTCCATCGTTTTTATGGTTACTTCTTAAACGGTGAGGTCCTTTCTATGCACCGGAGCCTCTTTTCTCATTTAATCAAAGGGTATTGTTAACTTGTATAGTTCAAACTCTTTGGCTCTACCCATCAATTATACAATAATAGGCCTTTCACAATAAGAGCTATCATACAGTGACGGCATTTAATTATGAAAGTTGGCTAGGTAGCTGACCCTGTTAGTCCGTTCTTTCAAGAATAGGAGCATAATCTTTTTGCTTTTTATAATACCATTTCCTCCGCTTAATGGATAACCATTTGCTACCAATGGGGGATTGATTCTCATCTCAAATTGAGGTGATTGGATTTGCACCAATGGAAACCATAAATTCCATTTCCATACACAATACACAACAATATGGGTAGATAATAGATCTTCATTTTTAGTTTTTAGATAGTAAATGGCTTTCTTTCACTCTATCTATCCTATTCAATGGTACTAATCATTGATATTGATACTGGAAAAATTGTCTCATTTGTTCGAATTCATGATCTAAACGAGTCGCACATACACCCTAGTACATGTTCCTCGACGCTGAGGACATCCTCGAAGAGCGGGAGATTTCGTGACATTTCTTATTGTCTGTCTTATGTTTCTAATAAGTTGTTTAATAGTTGGCATGTTATATATATATATATAGAGTGATAGAATGGGTTGGTTTAGATCGATCTTAACCTGATTTATGATTCATGATTATGAATTATTTCTACTCAATATTAAATTGCGGAAAATTTGAATTATGGTTTGAAATGGCATTGTTGATTTACACGAAATCCTCAGTATTTTTATTTTCAACCGCTACAAGATCAACAATGCCATGAGCTTGGGCTTCTGTTGCTGACATAAAAACATCCCTTTCCATGTCTTCGGATACAACCCACAAAGGGTTGCCGGTTCTTTGTACATAAACCTTTGTGATGGTTTCGCGAAGTTTCAGTAATTCTTCCGCTTCCAGGATAAATTCCCCTGCTTGTGCCTCATAAAAAGAACTAGCAGGTTGGTGAATCATAACCCTGATGAATTGATATAACATCATTAATGATTCTTCTATCCCGCATGATTGAGCGGATTAAAGTAAAGGGATAAAAAAATAACAAGAAGAAAAAATAGAATTGAACAACCGTACAGGCATCTTTTGTACATTGCATACGGCTCTGCAATGGAATTTACTCCCCCTGTCCCCCCCTTCCATCGAAGAAAAGAAAGAAATAAAAATAAAATCCATACGATCTAGATCGTTGAATAATCCATTTACCGTCCTTCTTTTCTTAAGATAAGAGTAAAAAAAATACTATGATGGTTCTGTTGCTTTATATATTTATATATATATATTATATATATTTATTTATTTCGTCTGTGATTTAGCAATCCCAAAGTGTCTTTCTGATACGATGAAATAAGGAAAAATGCTTTTTTTTTTTCATTTTCGTACTCTTTATTTAATAAATATCATAAAAAATTATTTGATAAATATCATAAAAAGGCTTCTGGTGTGGAATAAAAATGGTTTGTGACGCTGAAATGTACTCCCAACACATAAGATCAAATCGGAAATAACCTTTGTTTCATACTACCATCTCGATACAAAATCTCATGTTATGAAAAAACAATAATGGTTTGTTCATATCGAACTCAAAGTGCCATGCTATTATTACTTATTATTCATATTCGATTATTCATATTCAATATGGCGAAGGCAGAGTCTTTTTTTTTCAAATAAAAACCCATTGGCGCCAAGCGTGAGGGAATGCTAGACGTTTGGTAATTTCTCCTCCAACCAGAATGAAAGATCCCATTGAAGCAGCTAATCCCATGCATATTGTATGTACTTCGGGCGGCACGAATTGTATAGTATCATAAATGGCTATTCCTGGTATTACCCATCCGCCGGGAGAGTTTATAAACAAATAAAGATCCCTAGTATTATCTTCTATACTGAGATATACCATGAGACCAACAAGTTGATTTGATATCTCGCTATCAACTTCTTGGCCTAAAAAAAGTAATCTTTCTCGATGAAGTCGGTTGATTAGGAAAAAATTGTATCCCTTAGGAACCGCACGTGCATCTTTGGATGCATACGGTTCAAAAAAAAATTGCGAAAAAAAAAGAATCAGAATCAATGTGTCGATTCAAATCTTATTTCTTTTTTTGTAACAGGTTTTTGTTTTTCTAATGAAGGGCTTTTTCTATTTTTCAAAAAATATGAGGCCCCCCTAAAAAAAAATTACTGAACTTATTGAGCTAACCCCCATTGATGTATTGTTTCATCGTGATTCAAATCACGATGTCATTTTCTTGTTCCTGAATGGGCCCTTTCAATTCTTTTAGGTTCATATGTTCTACTCCGGGTAAAGATCCGGCGGAATTCTATTTGCACATATAGGGCAAATGATCTCAGTACCACTTCTTTTTTCTACGACTTCTTTTTTTTTATTTGTTTCGTGCTTTCTCTCAGCTATTCGATGTATTCATCATACTATTCTATTATTTCATTAATTGGCAGTTTGAGATCATTCCTATAGTAAGCATAAGAATGTTTATGATACAAGTAGTAATCGTACATTACCAATTGGGTATTTTCTGAACGGAGCCTGGATACTTTATTTTTTATTTTCTCGGTCCAAGTCAACCATAAATTCTTCTAATTGATAGATCCCCAATATAAATTGATCTAATTGTACTTCACGCTCCGAATGATTAATGATTGATGATTTAATCAATATTTCTTGGGCGAAACAGAGGATATCTCGATCGGGGAAGAGAACGGGTAAATTCCATATGACCCAATATGTCTGACAAGTCGCACTATACGTCAACCCAAACTGCATCTTCCTCCCCAGGACTCCGAAAAGGCACTTTTGGAACACCAACGGGCATTAAATTAAAGAAAAAAAAAAGTTAAGTATTATACTTCACTTTAATATGGAAACGTAACAATGGGTTTCTTGTCTTCAGAATTTTTTTTTTTCTTTTTCTTCCGTTTTATACATATTATACATAGATTGTAAGGTTCATAGAAGAAGACAGAATAACTAAATAAATAAAGAACAAATTTTAACGGATGGGTAGATCATGTGGTAGATCATGTGAATGATAAACAAGTATCTATGCATTCGTTCCCCAAAAATGGGATCAATCCCCATTGCGTATTGGTACTTATCGGGTATAGAATAAATCTGCCTCTCTTTGTTCTTACGAACGGAAATGTTCCCTTATTTTCAATGGAACAGAATAAATATTAACTTTTTCTCATACAGAATCTACTGAAAAGATTAGGTATAGAGTATAGTCTTTTCCAATGCGATAAAGTCACATAGTGTCTATTTATCTTTGATAAAGGGGTCTTTCCATGGGTTTGCCTTGGTATCGTGTTCATACTGTCGTATTGAATGATCCCGGTCGATTGCTTTCTGTTCATATAATGCATACAGCTCTAGTTTCTGGTTGGGCTGGTTCGATGGCTCTATACGAATTAGCTATTTTTGACCCCTCTGACTCCGTTCTTGATCCAATGTGGAGACAGGGTATGTTCGTTATACCCTTCATGACTCGTTTAGGAATAACCAATTCATGGGGTGGTTGGAGTATTTCAGGAGGAACTATAACGAATCCGGGTATTTGGAGTTATGAAGGTGTGGCAGGGGCACACATTTTGTTTTCTGGCTTGTGCTTCTTGGCAGCTATCTGGCATTGGGTGTATTGGGACCTAGAAATATTCTCTGATGAACGTACGGGAAAACCTTCTTTGGATTTGCCCAAGATCTTTGGAATTCATTTATTTCTCTCAGGATTGGCTTGCTTTGGCTTTGGCGCATTTCATGTAACAGGCTTGTATGGCCCTGGAATATGGGTGTCCGATCCTTATGGGCTAACTGGAAAAGTACAATCTGTAAATCCAGCGTGGGGCGCGGAAGGTTTTGATCCTTTTGTTCCGGGAGGAATAGCCTCTCATCATATTGCAGCGGGTACATTGGGCATATTGGCGGGTCTATTCCATCTTAGTGTCCGTCCGCCTCAACGTCTATACAAAGGATTACGTATGGGCAATATTGAAACTGTACTTTCCAGTAGTATTGCCGCTGTTTTTTTTGCAGCTTTCGTAGTTGCTGGAACTATGTGGTATGGCTCAGCAACTACCCCAATCGAATTATTTGGTCCCACCCGTTATGAGTGGGATCAGGGATACTTCCAGCAAGAAATATATCGAAGAGTTGGCGCCGGACTAGCCGAAAATCTGAGTTTATCGGAAGCTTGGTCTAAAATTCCCGAAAAATTAGCTTTTTATGATTATATTGGTAATAATCCGGCAAAAGGGGGATTATTCAGAGCAGGCTCAATGGACAACGGGGATGGAATAGCTGTTGGGTGGTTAGGACATCCCATCTTTAGAGATAAAGAAGGTCGTGAGCTTTTTGTACGCCGTATGCCTACTTTTTTTGAAACATTCCCGGTAGTTTTGGTAGATGGAGACGGAATTGTGAGAGCCGATGTTCCTTTTAGAAGGGCAGAATCAAAGTATAGTGTCGAACAAGTAGGTGTAACTGTTGAGTTCTATGGTGGTGAACTCAATGGAGTCAGTTATAGCGACCCTACTACTGTGAAAAAATATGCTAGACGTGCCCAATTAGGTGAAATTTTTGAATTAGACCGGGCTACTTTGAAATCCGATGGTGTTTTTCGTAGCAGTCCGAGGGGTTGGTTCACTTTTGGGCATGCTACATTTGCTTTGCTCTTCTTTTTCGGACACATTTGGCATGGCGCTAGAACCTTGTTCAGAGATGTTTTTGCTGGTATTGATCCAGATTTGGATGCTCAAGTGGAATTTGGAGCATTCCAAAAACTTGGAGATCCAACTACAAGGAGACAAGTAGTCTGATACAACACTACTCTGGTATCTTTCGCCTCCATTTTTTTTATTTGACATAGGTATCGGAGAAATATTGACTTGAATCACCATCTTTTCTTTGACTCTTTCTCTTTCTTTATATGGTAAATGATCCCAAATGAATAGGTGCGGAAGCTATAATTGTAAACCACGATCGAATTTATGGAAGCATTGGTTTATACATTCCTCTTAGTCTCTACTTTAGGGATAATTTTTTTCGCTATCTTTTTTCGAGAACCGCCTAAGGTTCCGACTAAAAAAATGAAATGATTTTTGATTATATCAATTGAAGTAATGAGCCTCCCTGGGGAGGCTCATTACTTCAACTAGTCCCCGTGTTCTTCAAACGGATCTCTTAATTGTTGAGAGGGTTGCCCAAAAGCGGTATATAAAGCGTACCCTGTAAAGCTTACAAGTAAACCGGATATGAAGATGGCGACTAGGTTTGCTGTTTCCATTTCTAGATAATTTCAAGATCACAATGGATCTACGATAAGATCATTTATTTACAACTACAATGAAATGGTATACAAAGTCAACAGATCTTAAGCAATGATTAAATAGGATTTATGGTATGGCTACACAAACCGTTGAGGATAGTTCTAGATCTGGTCCAAGACGAACTATTATAGGGGATTTATTGAAACCATTGAATTCGGAATATGGTAAAGTCGCTCCGGGCTGGGGGACTACACCGCTTATGGGGGTGGCAATGGCTCTATTTGCAATATTCCTATCTATTATTTTGGAAATTTATAATTCTTCCATTTTACTGGATGGAATTTCAATGAGTTAGGTTCATAGGAACTATAAAGTTCTAGTTTTTCAATCAAAAAAAAAAATGACTTAAGGCTCGGTTTTTTAGACCATTCTGGTAGTTCGATCGTGGAAATTATTTGTTTCGGTATTTCCGGAATATGAGTGTGTGACCTGTTATAATTGATCCTATTGATAATACAGAGAATGGTCTGTCATCTATATCAAGATGATTCTACCTCGTCGGATATTTATTCTAGTATCTGGAGCACAGAATATAAATAAAATATATGGAATAGATCAAGAAAAGAAATATTTGAACTATGATTCATACCTACTATTCAGTCAGACCTCGCCACCGGACTCAAAAAAAAAAATTCAAATAGGTATTTTCTAAATCAAACGCTTTTTATTTTTCTTCCTTCAGACTTATTTTGATCGAAGAACAACTATTTATCTAGATTTTGTTGAGTCATTACATCCATTTATGGAATAAGTGATGATCAAATGGTTCTTACTCAGAGAACCTTTGCATTTAGCTTTGTCTTGATTAAATCATCGTGGTTCTAGTATGAATCTGAGGTTCCAATTGATTCATAGGGTCTCAACAAGAGAATTCCTATCAATAACTAGTAAAACAAAAGTCAATCTCCATTACGCACAAAAAAGTAGGGAAGAGAAGATTCAAGAGGCCTGTAACAATTAACATAAAGAAAAGCAGGACAGAGGAGCCAACTTGATATTTTTAGCATTATCATCACAAAGAAGAGATTCCGGATTTTTTTTTTATTTTGTTTTCGTATCTTCGGGGCAAATCGAATCAAGTGGCTAAGAAGTTTTGAACTTTCTATTACATATCCGTTAAACCCTGTATTTGTGTATTTCTGCTTGAGCCGTATGAGATGAAATTCTCATATACGGTTCTCGGAGGGGGAGTCTCCTTCCTAGGGTTACCTATCTCAATAAAGTATATGATTGGTTCGAGGAACGTCTCGAGATTCAGGCGATTGCAGATGATATAACTAGTAAATATGTTCCTCCTCATGTCAACATATTTTATTGTCTAGGGGGGATCACACTTACTTGTTTTTTAGTACAAGTAGCTACGGGTTTTGCTATGACTTTTTACTATCGTCCAACCGTTACAGAGGCTTTTTCCTCTGTTCAATACATAATGACTGAGGCCAACTTTGGTTGGTTAATCCGATCAGTTCATCGATGGTCAGCAAGTATGATGGTTTTAATGATGATCCTGCACGTATTTCGTGTGTATCTCACGGGTGGATTTAAAAAACCTCGCGAATTAACTTGGGTTACGGGTGTGATTCTGGCCGTATTGACTGCATCCTTTGGTGTAACTGGTTATTCCTTACCTTGGGACCAAATTGGTTATTGGGCAGTAAAAATCGTGACAGGCGTACCTGAGGCGATTCCTGTAATAGGATCACCTTTGGTAGAGTTATTACGCGGAAGTGCTAGTGTTGGCCAATCCACTCTGACCCGTTTTTATAGTTTACACACTTTTGTATTGCCTCTTCTTACTGCCGTATTTATGTTAATGCACTTCCCAATGATACGTAAGCAAGGTATTTCAGGTCCTTTATAGAGAAGACAGATTATAGATATTTGTAATTGATCATATATCATTTCAGTGAGGAACAATAATCTTGTATTTCATTGCTAAAAATATGGATTATTGAAAAAAAAAAATAAGACATGTTATTTGGATATTTCTCTTCAACTCTGAAGTATTGTATTCCTATTTAATACGAATAGTTGAAGTGGATTCTACGAAGAGAAGATGGATTATGGGAGTGTGTGACTTGAACTATTGATTGGGCCATGCAGATATATGATTTTATCCGCCACGTTGGAATTCACAATCAAACGTGTCTCTGCATCCAACCACCACGTAAGTCCCCATACATAGCAGGGATGGGCCGGTTCGCTTGAGGAGAATTTTTTCTATGATCATACCCGAATCATGTCATGCACGAATAGGCTCCGTAAGATCCCGTAGAATAGAATATATAATACGCGATGCGGCGCGATCCAATGTTCTATCTATTCCACTTACTTATTTATTTTTTTTTTTTTTTTTTAGTATGGAAATGCATTCATTTCCTCTGCATCGATCCAGATCTATGATACTATCGGAGTGAAATGGGGGCTCTAAGGAAGAACAAAGGCTAGACTTTATTAGTAACAAGTAAATACTTTGTTTGTATGTAAGAAAATACAAATTTTACGGGGATAACCAACAATCAAAAGACATGAGACAATCCAAAAAGCACTTGCTCGTGACCAAATTTGTAAGCCTACTTGGATATTGAGCATTTACCTGTAAGAACTGCATTTTTTGCAATGAATAGTTTTCGGAAAATGGAATCTGGTAAATCTTTTCTTACATAGAGTCATTATATATGTATAAATATGTATGAAATATAGATTTTATATAGATCTATTTCTCTCATTCCTTTGCTTTGATTCTTGTTCGAGTCGGATGATGAAAAATCATCATGTCCGATTCCTTTGGGGGATGGATCCATAAGAATAAGAATTCACCTATCCTAATAACAAAGAAACCTGACTTGAATGATCCTGTATTAAGAGCGAAATTGGCTAAAGGGATGGGGCATAATTATTATGGGGAACCCGCATGGCCCAATGATCTTTTATATATTTTTCCAGTAGTAATTCTAGGTACTATTGCATGTAATGTAGGCTTAGCGGTTCTAGAACCGTCAATGATTGGTGAACCAGCGGATCCATTTGCAACTCCTTTGGAAATATTACCTGAATGGTACTTCTTTCCCGTATTTCAAATCCTCCGTACAGTACCCAATAAGTTATTAGGTGTTCTTTTAATGGTTTCAGTACCAATCGGATTATTGACAGTACCTTTTTTGGAGAATGTCAATAAATTCCAAAATCCATTTCGTCGTCCAGTAGCTACAACAGTTTTTTTGATCGGTACCGCAGTAGCTCTTTGGTTAGGTATTGGAGCAACATTACCTATTGATAAATCCCTAACTTTAGGTCTTTTTTAAATTGATTCAACCGTGAAATATCACGATGTAAGTATCTAGGGAAGGTCGCTTCAAAGTGAATCTTCCCTAGATACATTCATTTTATTATACTCCATTCCGAGTACAGATCGTGCTCAAGATTAAAAACAAATTTTCTTCTTTTTTTCTTATCTTTTTTAGATTAGAAAGATAAAAAAATTACATTACAATGGATTTCAAATGAAAACTTATTTTTAGGTAAATCGATTACGAAATGCTTCTGTAGGGTGTCCAATATCTGTTTTAAATCTTCTATGCAAAAATATTCAATTCTCATAAAGTCCTCTTGGCTGTTGCTTAAAAGGTCCAATAATGTATATATATTGGACCTTTTGAGACAATTATAGGTCCTGAAAGGCAATTCTGATTGGTCAATAAAAATACATTGCAATGGAATTTTTTTTTTTTTTTTCTTTAGATTAGTTAATCTATCTTGAAAGGTAAAAGGGGGTAGAGTAAACCTGTTTTTATTTTGCTTAAAGTTAATGTCCTCTTCCTCTACCTGTAGAAAAGGAATAAATAAATCAATCAAATTACGAGAAGCTTCATAAAGTGCTTCCTTAGGAGTTAAACTTCCATTCGTCCATATTTCTAGAAAGAGTATCTCTTGTTTTTCATCCCCATTCCTATAAGAATGAATACTATGATTTGCATTTCGAACAGGCATGGATACAGAATCTATAGGATAACTTTCATCTTGAGGTTGAGAGTTATTTGTGAGTTTTATACGATATCCGCGATCTCTCTTGATTTGTAATCCAATACACAAATCAATTGGTTCCGTCAGGTTAGCTATATGCTGTGTCGTGTCCACTATTTCCACAGAAGGCGGCGCGACTATATCCCGAGCGGTTACGTATCTAGGACCCCTGACGCAAATGGATGCGTCTTTAACTCCATAGAGATTACTTCTCAATACAATTTCTTTCAAATTTATTAAAATTTCGTGTACTGATTCTTCAATACCTACTATCGTAGAATATTCATGTGGTACCTTCTCAGATTTTGCGCGTGTGATACATGTTCCTTCTATTTCTCCAAGTAAAGCCCTTCGCATGGCAATACCTATGGTATCGGCTTGACCTTTCATAAGTGGGGACAGAATGAAACGACCATAATAAAGACGCTTACTGTCTACTCTTGATTCAACACACTTCCACTGTAGTGTTCGAGTGAATCCTGCTACTTCCTCTCGAACCATACTAAATATTATTATTTGATCAGATCATTGAATCATTTATTTCTCTTGAAATCAGTTTAAGTCTTATTTTTACACACGTCTTTTTTTAGGAGGTCGACATCCATTATGTGGCATAGGCGTTACATCACGTACGAAACTTAAGAGTATACCACTTCTACGAATGGCTCGTAATGCTGCATCTCTTCCGAGACCGGGGCCTTTTATCATAACTTCTGCTCGTTGCATACCCTGATCAACTACCGTACGAATAGCATTGAACGCTGCTGCTTGAGCAGCATAGGGTGTTCCTCTTCTTGTACCTTTGAATCCAGAAGTACCCGCAGAGGCCCAAGAAACCACCCGGCCTCGTACATCTGTAACAGTTACAATGGTATTGTTGAAACTTGCTTGAACATGAATAACTCCTTTTGGTATTCTACGTCCATTCTTACGTGAACCAATTCTTGGTATAGGTTTTTTCATATTTTATTATCTCATAAATATATGAGCCAGAAATATACAGAAAGATACGGAGATATCTATCTCATGTTAAAACAGATCCTTTCCTTTTACAAGGATCCTTCTTTTAGTTTAGAAAGTTCTTTTTAGAAAGATTATCCTTGTCTCTGTTTATGTCTCGGATTGGAACAAATCACTATAATCCGTCCACGCCTACGGATCAGTCGACATTTTTCACAAATTTTACGAACAGAAGCCCTTATTTTCATATTTATCATTCCTTACCTTAATTCTGAATCTACCCCTTGAAAATAAAATAAAAAATAAAGAAGTTTCTTTATTTTTTATTTTCGAATTGTATCCCCTCGTTCGAATCTTTGTTGCGAAGTCTATAAATTATACGTCTCCTGGTTGAATCATAATGACTTACCCCAATTTTGATTCTATCTCCCGATAGTATCCGTATAAAACTGCGCCGTATCTTCCCTGAAACATAACCTAGAATTAGATCTTCATTATCCAAACGGACTCGGAACATGCCTGCCGTTTGGAAGTGATTCAGTAATGAAACCTTCATGAATCAATTTTTGTTCTTTCATTCCAGGTAACCCCCTTGAAGTATCAACTAATAAAGGAGGGGATATAGAACTCGCTTTTCCTCTCTATTTCACAACTAAATGGGAGAGATAAAATTAGGATACCCGAGGGGGAGGATCACCATATATAACACAAAATTTCTCCCCCAATTCTTTCTAGTCGAGCTTCTCGATCTGTCATTATACCTCTAGAAGTAGAAAGAATTACAATCCCTATTCCACCTAAAATCTTAGGAATTCGTTGATAGTTGGAATAGATTCGTAGACCGGGTCGGCTGATACGCTTGAAAATAGTTCTATATATTACTTTTCTAGTCCTTCTATGCCGCAGGGTTGAAACCAAGAAATATTTGTTACCTTCCTGATGTTTCCGAACGTTTTCAATAAAACCTTCTCGTAGAAGTATTTTAACAATATTTTCGGCGATATGAGTAAATGCTATTCGAACCGTTCCCTTTTTATCCATGTCAGCATTTCTTATAGAAGTTATTATATCGGCAATAGTATCCTTACCCATGACGAACTATAATTATTGCTACCTCCTAATTTTGATATAATCAACATGTTTTTTTCTTTCTTTTATTTTTCGTATTATAATTATATTTTATTATAATAATAATTATATTATAATATTATATTACATAATATTATATTACAAAGTATATGCGTGAGACACAATCTACTAATTGATCTATTTCAGATACCCTACTAGATCATAGTCTAATCTACTAGTATTTATAATACTTCGGGAGCTAATGAAACTATTTTCGTAAAATTCAACTGTCTCAATTCCCGAGCGATCGCACCAAAAACTCGAGTTCCTTTTGGATTTCCTTCTCGATCAATAACAACTGCGGCATTGTCATCATATCGTATTATCATACCGTTGTCACGTTTGAGTTCTTTACATGTACGTACAACTACAGCTCTAATGACTTCTGATCTTTCTAGAGGCATATTGGGTACTGCTTCTTTGATTACAGCAACAATAACGTCACCAATACGAGCATACCGGTGATTACCAGCTCCTATGATTCGAATACACATCAATTTTCGAGCTCCGCTGTTATCCGCTACATTCAAAAGGGTCTGAGGTTGAATCATATCATTTTATTTTAATCTGTTATTTCAATTCAAAGGATGAAGGAAAAAAAAGAAATATTGTCTGTCCAGAAATAAAGAAACTTGCGTTTTTTCATTCTCAATACCCCTGTTTATTTCTACATCCCTATCCTGCAATAACGAATTGAGTTCGTATAGGCATCTTGCACGCAGCTATTTCAATAGCTGCTCTGGCTACGGTTTCTGAAACTCCGCCCATTTCATAAAGTATTTGACCCGGCTTAACAACAGATACCCAATATTCGGGGGATCCCTTCCCCGAACCCATACGTGTTTCCGTAGGTCTTACTGTAACAGGTTTATCGGGAAATATACGTACCCATATTTTTCCACCACGACGCACATATCGTGTCATTGCTCTTCGTCCCGCTTCTATTTGTCTAGCCGTGATCCAAGCGGGTTCAAGGGCCTGCATAGCGTATCTGCCGAAACAAATATGATTGCCTCGACAAGATATTCCCTTCATTCTTCCCCTATGTTGTTTACGAAATCTGGTTCTTTTGGGGTTATAGTCGATGGTTGTTTCTTAATTCCATCTCTACTTCAGAACCGAACATGAGAGTTTCTTCTCATTCAGCTCCTCGCGAATGAAATGATTCAATAATATTCCAGATACACATTTATTTCATAATTTCATAAATAGTATACTTAGTAATGGTAATGGGATTTATTGATATTTAATTTGTTATTATTATTATACAGAGTAAACTGTATATACAAATATAGTAAGCTGTATATACAAGATATACAACATATATTTATTTTATGTATATTTATATAATGATACATATAGATAATTATTTTTTATAACATAACGAATCCTTATTTTTACCCCTATCAATCATGCCGTAATCCAATAAATAAAAAATAAAGGTTTCGCGGGCGAATATTGACTCTTTCTTGATTCATTCGTCGGGTCAATCCATGACCTTTCAGAATAAATCAATTTGTTCTTGGTTCCTTCCGCCATCCCACCCAATGAATCATTAGGATTCGTTTTCAATAGAATCCTATACAATCACAGGTTCTGTCGTTCTCATAGCTTCTCTATTAATGGTTAGGCCTGAACTCTGCAATGGAGCCCCCCAAAAAATGTGTTCCTGGGTCAATCTCCTCAGGTTCTATTAACCCTGGACTCTTTATTATTTATATCGGTTATATCAGTATTGATGCTTTATCACATTGCCTTTTATTTTTATGAAATGATTCATAGACCATACATGTTGGAATCATATATCATTGATATTTTTGTTCTCTCTTTCTATCATCTTCCATTTATCCACATCCCTATATTTTCGCTTCACAACCTAAAATCAGATTTATATATATAATATATATTATTTTTTTATGTATTTTATATTTATGTATTTATGGAAATAATTTCAGTTGCTGCAACTATATGATCGATCTAGTCATATAGTGACTGTTTCTTGGAATCTCGACAATACGAAGCAATAAGTTGGTTATTAGTTTATATAGTTACTAAGTTCATAGTAGGGGTCGGTCAATTCTTTTTTTTTTTTTATCCCAACTATAAACTTGAAAGAAAAAACTAACGAGTCACACACTAAGCATAGCAATTAATTATATTATACTCAATTAAATGGTTAATCTAATTTTTATTCAACCTTATAGAATTTTCATTATTCATTTTTGTTTGATTTAATTTAAAAAGAATGAAACCGTTTTTCATTTTTTGTTCTAGCACTGGACAGAATGGTAAGACAAATAAAGGTCCATTAGTCTTCGTCTACAAATATCCAAATTTTTATGCCTAATACTCCATAGATAGTTCGAATTGTATAGGAACAATGATCAATTTTAGCGCGAATTGTTTGTAGGGGAACCCTACCTTCTCTGATCCATTCGACACGTGCAATTTCTTTTCCGTCGATACGTCCTGCGATTTGCACTTGAATTCCTTTTGTATCCGTTTGTTCAGTTAATTCAATAGCTTTTTTCATTGCCTTTCGAAATGAAACTCTACTTTTTAATTGTAAAGCTATATATTCCGCAAGAATATTAGGTTGTCCATAAGGTTTTTCAATTCTTGTGATAGTAATGTTGAGTCTCCGGTTCACAGAATGAAATTCCTTTTGTATATTCATCTGTAATTCTTCCATTCCTCGTGTTCGGCCCTCTATTAATAAATTTGGGAATCCAATATATATTATGACTTGGATCAAATCAATTCTTTTTTGAATTCCTATACGTGCAATTCCTTCGAAATCCGAGGATGTTCTCTTATTTTTTTGTACATATTTCTTGATACAATTCCGTATTTTTTCATCTTCCTGTAGTCCCCCAGAAAAATCTTTTGGTTGTGCGAACCAAAAGGAATGATGACTTTGGTTTGTACCGAGTCTGAAACCGAGTGGATTTATTTTTTGTCCCATATTTTGCACACAATACCGCCTATATTAATAGAATAGATATATATAATCTTTTGAAATGAATTATATTATATTAAGTAAATAATTTTTTTTTATCCTTCAATACAATTGTTATATGACAAGTGGGTCTTTTTATCGGATAACTACGTCCCCGAGCTCTAGGTCTTAACTTTTTCACAATAGCACCCCCATTGACTTCAGCTTTACTAATAAATAAATCCGCTTCGTTCAAGCCCAGGTTATGACTAGCATTTGATGCTGCAGAATAAACCAATTTCAAAATGGGATAAGATGCGCGATAAGGCATGAGTTCCAGTATCATAAGTGTTTCCTCATAGGAACGCCCGCGAATCTGATCAATTACTCTTCGTGCTTTGAAAACAGACATACATATATGTTGAGCTAAAACTTTTACTTCTGTACTCGAACGCGAGTTCTTTCTCTTTATCATAAGGTTATCCCCCACCAATGAATAAAAAGTGCCTACTTTATCTACTTACTTTAACTTACTTTATTTTCTATTTTGAATTTTAGATTATATAAATTCAATTAACGACGAGATTTATTATCGTTCCTTGCATGTCTTGCGAAAGTTAGAGTAGGCGCGAATTCTCCCAATTTATGACCTACCATACGATCTGTTATATAAATAGGTAAATGTTCCTTTCCATTATGAATAGCGATTGTATGGCCAATCATTGTGGGTATAATGGTAGATGCCCTAGACCAAGTTACTATTATTTCTTTCTCCTCCCTCATGTTGAGTTTTTCCATTTTTCCCGATAAATGATTAGCTACAAAAGGGTTTTTTTTTAGTGAACGTGTCACAGCGGATTACTCCTTTTTTG